TAAGGATAGAATCTATTACCTTTCCACTCCTGTGACTCTGGGGGAACTACTGGTACTCTTATCCGTTACGCCCTTACGACTCTTGGAAGTCTGCTTTGCTATCTTGGCTAGAAAAAGTTTGCTTGAAAACTCACTTGCGCTTACTTACTTCATTGCCCCTCCGAAAAGGGATATCCCGATTGCCTACTTGATTGCTTCCTAAACAGGATGTGCATTTCTCCTACTCACGACGATGAAGGGATTCGGCAGCGGTAGTTACAGGATCATCGTATAGCTATGAAAAGCATCTAGGAAGAAAGGACCGAGCTGATTCTATAGCTGCCTATTCTGTAACAGCTGATTCTAGCACAACTTATTCTTCTAAACTTGAAAACACCCTATTTTTCCTCAAAGAGTAAGCTGCACCCTATTCCTATTCTTGCAAAGAAAGAGCTTAGACTCCCCCTGCTACTAGCACTAGCCCTACTACTAGGGAGGGGCGGGTAAGGCAAAAAGCACAGGAAAGATCCGGCGCAGCTTCTTACCCCCTTATTTCTATTCCTTCGCCTCTTCCCGAGAACCTGAAACGGATTCGTGAACAACTGAAGCTTCTGCTTCCTCCCCGATGGTCCGGGCATTCACTCGCGTCTACGATTGTTGGGTCTTCATTCCTTCTTCCTTTCCTTGCTTCTTAACTACTCCAGTCTCTCTTAGCCCAGTCCTGAAACGGTAACTAGAGTTCTAGCATGAACTGGCTATCTTTCAAGACATGGTTGAAGAAAAGGCCAGCTACCCTGACTCCAACGGCGCCTACTCCTTCGCGAAAGCAGGGGATTCGGTCACAGGCTTCTCTAAGAGGATTCGTTATGAGAGAAAGAGAACTGCTCCTTCTTCTTGTCTTAGACAATCTCTCTGTCAACAAAAGCCATTTTGGTCACATTCATTCAACCATCAACCCCCGGGATCCTACCTTCTTTCTTTTCGTGTAGTGGGACTCCTTCTTCGTCAGTCAGAGACAGCAGCAGATAAGACAAGAGCGACAATCGCTAATGGTTCTGTTATACGAAACTTTCTTTACCCCGGGTATTTCTTCTCATTAGATCTCCTCTTTCTCCGATCTATCTCTGAGGAAGACTGGAGAATCCTGGTATTCCTTTCTTATTTTCCTTATTTTCTTTCTTCTTTGAAGACTTCCTGCTGTAGGGTAGGATTCTACTTTTATTCAAGAGATGGAACCCCCAGAAGGAAATTGGATAGGGCCAGCTACCCCTCTTTCTTTCCTTCGCCTAGGGGCTAGCTAAAGGGTAAGGCCTACTCTTTCTTTTCTTTCTATCCGCCTTGCCTCCGCCCAGCACAAGGATGGAACTAGTATAACTATCAAAGGCAGGATTTCTTGAATAATGGTTCCCTCGCATCTGGATTGTGAAACTAAACTCCAGTACTCAAGAAAGGACTGGATCGGGGAATTCCCCAACCCCGGATCTCATAAGCTAAAAGCCCAATAGTGAAGATCCTTAGACCAACGGTTCCATTCTTCTTGGTGGCTGCTCACGGGGCTTTCCCCTTGCTTAATTGGAAGGTTGTGCTCGACTAACTTCTCGCTTTCCTTCTTAAATGAATGGGCTTGTCAAGCTTTCGTCTCAATTCATATCTAGATTGAATTGAGACTTTTCTCTCCTACCAAAGCTGGTAGCCTCACCTTCTTCCTCTTATCTTATTCTATTTCATTTCGACAGGAAAAGCCGGGAGAATATGAGAAAGAAGAAAAGGAAGAAGTGAGACTCTAACCAGAAAAATAAGAAAAGGAAGAAGTGAGACTCTAACCAGAAAAATAAGAAATATGAGAAAGAAGAGAAAAGAGCCTCTTTCTTTACTTTAGTCAGTGAGTGAATCATGAAAGCGGCGGGCCCAATGAACTCTCCAATCGTGCACCGAAATGGAGCCGGAGAGTCGGTAACTGTCAGATCGCCTACGATCCTATCTGACTAGAGTGAATGGGATATTGGACTATGCTTGGAGGGGCAAATCATGCTAGCAATATGTTTAACACATTTAATTCGTACTCGTCATTGATGTCACGGCCGGGAATCGAACCTGTGCGCCGCTCACTGCCTTTCCTACTAATCTAAGAGTTCAGTTTCAGACCGACAGGTTCTATCTAATTGCAGAACGTAGATAAAGAGAAGAGGAATCCAATTCCCTTTCCTTCTTTCTTGTCTATGGCACCCATCTGGCAAGGCCTAGCCGACCCGACATAATGTCATATACGAACAAGAACCATCCCGGTGGAGTTCTCGTATGGTACGAGAATACACCACTTGAAGCGGCCGAACGATTTCCAGCTTTTCCCTGGTCCGAGTGGCCCATATCAGCGCTCTACTTCTCCAATTTGACCTCGACCTCCGCCTTCGCCGGTTGACTGTCAGGCCTTTCGATCCCGAGACCCAGCCTACCAAGGGGCAGGGGTGGGCAGCGGTTGGGTTCCGACGGACATGGCTGTCCGACGGACTGCGACCCGAGCGTACCTCCGCGCTGAGTTATGGGGTCCTGACACACCTTGAATCGAGGAGCAGCTCCCGAATTGAATGAAGGCTTGCTGACGGTGAGTTCCCGCACCGTGACCTATGTGTTCGCCGCGGCATCGAGCAGCGACTAGGAGCGAATCCCTAGCTTGCTTCCTGGTCCCCGACTTATGAAGCATGTAGTGCCCGCCAAGCACTTAATCGGCGAGTCACATTTCAGGAATGGGATATTGTTCAGTGCCAGCTCATTAGCAAGCCCGTGACCGTATCTCCATAGCCTGGTCACGTGCGACCCGGTGATGATATCGCTCTTCTAGTGGTCCGATTGGTCAGACAGAGGCCCCCCCTCCGTCGTCTTCCATCGTTCCTCCACTGGCACGAAGCCCGGGGACGTGGAGATTGCTCTACAGGCAGTAACAATCGGTTGGTACACTACAGACCCGGCATTAGCTTAGTAGGTCCCGCTCACGACCTGACGCCTTGGGACGTCCTCGAACGATGGATTGAAACAGGCCCGCTTATACCCGTACCGAGGTGAGATTCGGTTTGATTCCCGTTATACGCGATGTGACTCTTGTCCCCATGCCCGGGCATCACGAAGGAAGGGCTGCTGGATTCCACTTTTGATCAATAGGAAGAGGAGGAAAAAAAAAGCTTATGATGAGCATCTATTTGAGTCGATCATTTCCAAGATCTAATTCCAGTTTTTTTTTATGTAGTGGAAACGCCTTACAATCTGAAGTTTTACGCTTAAGGGAAGAAATGTTCTTGGTAAATGCAGGACTTGGGACCCCCAGAATTTGTATGCAAGATGAGCTTACAGGAGTGCCAATCAACCGAGCCACCAGGTTCACGAATAAAGTGGGATTCCTGGCCGGTGAATCACTGATCAAAGAGCGAGCAGCCACCTGGTTTAAGGATTTGGTGGGATCTACAGATGTAGTGGCCGGTGAACCGCTTCTTCTTCTTCCACGAAAATTCAGACAAAACCGAGCTTGGATGGAACTGAACAAGATTTGGCGAACGAAGAAAAAGAAAAAGGTCAAAGGCTTTATTTTAAAGAAAAAGGTCAAAGTCAAAGGCTTAAAAAGAAAAAGAGGTTATTTAGTACAAGTAGCCATCGCAGGTTTCATTACTTTTTGTAGACGAAATAAAATAAGGAAAAAGATATTGAATGATCGATTCACATTCACCATTAAGAGCATAAAAAGCAAAAGGGCGAAGATTGTGTTGAAAAGCGGAAGATCAAACATTGATGAGCGTGACAAAAAAAAAAGTAAACAATTGAATTGGATTCGTTGGAGGGTACCAACAAAATTGAGTGCTAACTCCCATTTCTTATTGAATTAATTAATCAACAACATTGCGAAAGCTCATGGGGGTGTATCCGTATTTTGCGGAGTAGGTGAACGTACTCGTGAAGGAAACGATCTTTACATGGAAATGAAAGAATCTGGAGTAATTAATGAAGAAAATATTGCAGAATCTAAAGTGGCTCTAGTCTATGGTCAGATGAACGAACCACCGGGAGCTCGTATGAGAGTTGGTTTGACTGCCCGCGGAATATTTCCGAGATGTTAATGAACAAGACGTACTTCTATTTATCGACAATATCTTCCGTTTCGTCCAAGCAGGATCCGAAGTATCCGCCTTATTGGGTTTCAGCCCTCTGCTGTGGGTTATCAACCCACCCTTAGTACCGAAATGGGTTCTTTACAAGAAAGAATTACTTCTACCAGGTCCATAACTTCTATTCAAGCAGTTTATGTACCTGCGGACGATTTAACCGACCCTGCTCCTGCCACGACATTTGCGCATTTAGATGCTACTACTGTACTATCAAGAGGATTAGCTGCTAAAGGTATCTATACAGCAGTCGACCCTTTAGATTCAACATCAACTATGCTCCAACCTCAGATCGTTGGCGAGGAACATTATGAAACTGCGCAAAGAGTTAAGCAAACTTTACAACGTTACAAAGAACTTCAAGACATTATAGCTATCCGGACGAATTATCCGAAGAGGATCGCTTAACTGTAGCAAGAGCACGAAAAATTGAGCGTTTCTTATCACAACCCTTTTTAGTAGCCGAAGTATTTACCGGTTCTCCGGGAAAATATGTCGGTCTAGCAGAAACAATTAGAGGGTTTAAATTGATCCTTTCCGGAGAATTAGATAGTCTTCCTGAACAAGCCTTTTATTTGATTTGGTAGGTAACATTGATGAAGCTACTGCGAAGGCTACGAACTTAGAAATGGAGAACAACTTGAAGAAATGATCTTAAGTCTTTGTGTATTGACCCCGAATCGAATTGTTTGGGATTCAGAAGTGAAAGAAATCATTTTATCTACTAATAGTGGGCAAATTGGTGTATTACCTAATCACGCGCCTATTGCCACAGCCGTTGATATCGGTATTTTGAGAATACGCCTTAATGACCAATGGTTAACGATGGCTCTGATGGGCGGTTTTGCTAGAATAGGCAATAATGAGGTTACTGTTTTAGTAAATGATGCGGAGAAGGGGAGTGACATTGATCCACAAGAAGCTCAGCAAACTCTTGAAATAGCAGAAGCTAACTTGAGGAAAGCGGAAGGCAAGAGACAAATAATCGAGGCAAATCTAGCTCTCAGACGAGCTAGAGCACGAGTAGAGGCTATCAATGTGATTTCGTAACTATAACCAGTTGGCGGTGCGCCCGAATAATCAAAAAAAAACTTCTGTATAAACAGAACTTCTGTTTATACACCTTATTTTTTTATTCTTATTCTGCCAATTGAATAGAATCATAAATGGAATCGGATTCTATCTAATACAACGAAAAATTTTTAAATTCAAAAATGAAATAGAATGGGATCAAAAATCAATAAAATTAAGGCGGATAGAAAAACTTATTAGATACCATGGATTCGGATATTTAATAAGTTATACCTACTATTGGATTTGAACCAATGACTCCCGCCGTATGAAAGCAATACTCTAACCACTGAGTTAAGTAGGTCATTTAGAATCAAAAAGAGAAAGAAATGGAACCCGTCACATCGATCGATTATAAATGTAATATTCTTTATAAGCAATACCGATCAAAGAGATAAAAGAAATCGGATGGTGGATCATGTAATATTCATCTTGACAAGAAATTAATTATCGACATGATAAAATAGATATCACAAGCAAAAGGGCTATAGCTCAGTTAGGTAGAGCACCTCGTTTACACGCGCGCCGATGTTTTTTCAGAGGAGTACATTATGGAATCAAAAAACTTATTGAGAAGTTGATGTCTTACTCCATGACTTTTAGGGAACAAGAGAACAATAGCCTGACAAAAGATTCGGTCCAATTTAGGTGCCCTTTTAGATTTTAGGCAACCAATAGAACCCATTATTTATTTAAGATTTTTATAAGGGGAATACTCACTCTATTCAATGCTAGGCATAATGAGTATAAAGACCTCAAAAAAGAATTTTTTCGTCCTATCTTATGAACTTTAAGGTGTATGAAGTTTCATATTGGATTATTTAAGTAAAAGGGGGGCGATGGAGACTTCATTTAACTTAGGTTGATCTAAGCCAAAAGCAAACCTACGTCAGGATAACCTTCTTTGAAACACTTCGGTAGTGCTCTCAGATCGGAATCCAAATAAGAAATCAGAGCACATGGAGCCATCTTCTTATCTTCCTGTCAAGAGAATTATGGTAGACTAACTGATTCTTTATATCAGTTAATGAAAGAGCCCAATGCAAAAAAATGCATGTTGGGTCTTTGAAACAGTTCGAATCATTTTGATAATAATCAGTTTGATCTGTTTTACCGAGAAGGTCTACGGTTCGAGTCCGTATAGCCCTAAAAAAAAAAGGAATAAAATAAGAATAGTTGGCCAAGAGCCCTTGTAATTGTCACTAGTTGTCTTCTCTCTATCTTGTTACTGGTCTCCGGTCACTCAACTAATCTACTTGACAAGTCTTGCCTGGTCTCGACACCCGGGTCAGCCTATTTTATAGCCTGGTCGTATCTTGGGTCCATTCCTTTACCTTCACCTCCGGCTAAGAATTTCATTGCCGGTGGATAAATCTGTTTCAGAACGTGAACGATCTCAAGCTTCTAGTTTCAAATAAGCTATAAGCCTTTTTACCCGTCATAGGCCGATCTGCTCCTACCGCTTCCCGATGACTTAACCGATGACGGGCCAGTATAAAGAACCTCTCTCGAACTTAGAATACTGTCCTAGTGCGGAGGACCTCGCTAATATAATACACCCGGGAACTCTCGTAAGGATAGCCGGAATCCACCACTAGCCTTCCCGCCCTATCTATAGTAAGGGGGCTTCACATTTTGACTCTCCAATCGTATTTCCGTCCCGGCCCTCAATTGTCACTTCGAAAAGGAAAACGGTTTTTTATATTTTTATGGATTTTTGCGAGAGTTCCTTCTTCAGCGAGCTTGGGATTGGCTATTGCGGTTCCTCCATCCCTTGAGGGGATCTGTCTTTTGAACTTAAGTAACCCGCCTTTCCGGGCGTACTCAAGTGACTCTTTATTGTTCCTGGGGAATCCATAAGTATCCCTTTCTTTAGTTTTAGTAAGGGCAAGCATTCGTCATAGAAAGCAATAACAGGAGAAGGAGTTACACGATCTAAACACTATAGTACGAGTCTCGTGCAGGTACATACTAATTCATTTATCACATTGTCATTCATTCTTTCAGCGGGGGTTGCTAATGCTAATACCAGAGGAGAGCCCAGCGACGATAGGTGATATCAGTGACCAAACCGGACCGGGACTGGGGAGTACGGGCGGGCTTCCTTCCTTTCGAGCGGGGTGGCTTGAGTGCGTGGTCAATAAAGAAAACCTTCCATACTACGGTTACGGTATGGATATCTAACTTGAGTGACAAAAGACAACGAATGCTTGCTTGCGAGTTCCCTTTCCCTATCACGTAAGGCTGGCTTCCCTACCGAATGCTTTCTTTCCCGAAAAATGGACATTTCCTTCTTTCCTGGTGCAGGTTCGGATGGACTAAGAGTTCCGGTAGCGGGCTTGACCAGAGTAGATTCAAAGAGAAGAACCTATTCGATAACAGCCGATTTTTGAACAAAGTAAAAAGATTCCTAAAAGTAGTTCCTGACTCAAATCAGTCAACTACGGGCGGTAAAAGAGCTGGTAGTGAATCTTCGGCGCAAGCTGTAGGAGTAGGACGTAGCACATGCCATGATAGTGCTGGTTTGGGGAACTCTCTCCTGGGGAATGGGTCCTCTGCTCCAAGGTTGCCAATTGATGATTTAAAAAGCCTTAATAACCCCCGAAACAAAGAGAACAGAGTGAAAGACTTGTCCTGAATAAAGCATTGACTCACATCACAGCCTTGTTGGTGATGGAACGGGCTAAACCCGCCTGGAGCATGGGGTCCAGCCAATAGACAGACCTACCTATTAGGGTTAGGTGTTCTGGCGACGCATATGAGATGCGAAGTCCTGAGTGGAATGCATACGGGGGTTGGACCTAAACTCATGGCTTTTAGGATCTACTTCTGGGATTCAAGTGGCTTTTCATGCCCGATACAAGGGGGAGTGGACTAGGCCAGAGTTCTAAGAGAAGAAGAGAAGGAGAATGGGGAAGGTGCTCCGTATTGCATTTGTTCAGGTTAGGTCAAGGACTCAGCCACCCTACTCATAGTAGTATTGAAGCTCATAACTCCTCTATGGGCACCATAATGCTTGACGGACACCATAGACTACGACCAATGCACTACGGGCAAACAAGGAAACCAGGCAGAAGGGTATAGCGTATTCATCCTAGGTCATGGAAGAAGGGAGGCAACTCATCCAAAATATAAGACACTGGGGACTCTTATTTTAGGGGGCCTGGTAGCCATGATAGGGATCAGGGCAATAGCTTTAGGGCTAGGGAACTCTTAATTAGCTTGCTTCCTTTGTGGGTTATGCTAAATATATTTGGCCTTGGGTCACCAATCCACTCTGCTTCCTTCTCTCCTTTCCCTGTAGTCTATATTAGCTAGAGGACCTCCGGGCATCAGGCCTTGCTACTTATCCTAATGCACCCGTGTTCCTCGAATGGATCTCTTAGTTGTTGAGAGGGTTGCCCAAAAGCAGTATATAAGGCATACCCAGTAAAACTTACAAGTAAACCAGATATAGAGATGGCGACTAGGGTTGCTGTTTCCATTATTATATAATAAGAAAAAAATAAGAATTTCCAGACCACAATGGATCTATGATAAGATCATTTATTTACAACGGAATGGTATACAAAGTCAACAGATCTCAGTTAATACAAAAAAGGCTACACAAAGCGTTGAGGGGAGTTCTAGATCTGGTCCAAGACGAACTATTGTAGGGGATTTATTGAAACCATTGAATTCGGAATATGGTAAAGTAGCTCCGGGGTGGGGAACTACTCCTTTGATGGGTGTCGCAATGGCTCTATTTGCGGTATTCCTTTCTATTATTTCTTTTTTTATAATGATGGAATTTCAATGAATTAGATTTACAAGAATCACTAAATTCTAGCTTTTCAATACAAAGTGAAGCATTTTGGTCTCGTTTTTTTAGCCCATTTTATGCTATTCTATTTTGGTAGTTCGATCGTGGAATTTCTTTCTGTATTTCTGGAATATGAGTGTGCGACTTGTTATAATGGATCCTATTGATAATACAGAAAATGGGTCTGTCATCTTATGAGATGGTTTTTGACTTCGTCAGATATTTATTCTAGTATCTGGAGCACGGAATATATGAAATAGATTACGAAGTATTAGAGCTATGATTCATACTTAACTTAATATTAAAATCCCGCTTGCTTACCGGACTCAAAAAAATTTCAAAGAGTTAGAAACTCTAAATTGAAAGATTTTTCTTCCTGCTCTTTGTCTATGTTTATTTTGATCAAAGGATAAACCTTTCTTTGGATTTTTAGTCATTATATTTATTCAAAGTGATGATACAAGAGTTCTTACTCAGGGAATCCTTGTACTTAGTTAGTTTGAAGGTTTTATTGAATCATCATGGTTCTAGTATGAATCTGAGGTTTTCAATCAATTTATAGGATCTTAACAAGAAAATTCCTATCATAAAGAAAACACCAGTAAAGCTGTATTCCATATAAATAAAAATACCATGAAAAAAAATAGGTAAATAGAAGATTCAAGAGGCCTGTAACGATAAACATCAAGAGATAAATGAGCCGACTTGATATTTTGGCATATAACTACAAAGAATAGTTTGCGGATTTTTCTTTTTTCGTATCCGAGAGGATTCTTGAATCATAGGATTAAGAAGTTTCTATTGCACATATCCGTTTCGACTAGTATTTGGGTGTTTCTGTTTGAGCTGTACGAGATGAAATTATCATATACGGTTCTCGGAGGCCCCAGTTTACCTATCTCAATAAAGTCTATGATTGGTTCGAAGAACGTCTTGAGATTCAGACGATTGCAGATGATATAACTAGTAAATACGTTCCTCCTCATGTCAACATATTTTA